AAATTTAGTAGATTTAATCACTAATCATTCGCGAAAATTTGAGTTGATTTTGCTATGTAAAAAAGTTTTGAATTTTGTGACACATACAAGAATTTAAGTCAATATTTTAGTGATTAAATGAAGAAGAAGAAGCTTTCGTTTTTGGGGTTTGGCGAAGGATGGGGGGGAAGGGGGGGTTTGGTAAGAGAAAATTTTAGTGTAATAAGTATTATGTCCTAAAGCATTAATTCACTAACACCTGAAAGTTGGCTGTGTAAAGTAAGGATATTGACTTAAAGTCCAGCTACATGATAATTGGCTCTCTCATGCCTTGACGGCTATGCTGAGTCACAGCATCCTAAAAATAAAAAAATACCAAATGCATGGCACCACAGTTATGTTAGGCATGGGCTGATTAGACATTAATCCATCGAGATGTCTTATTTAAGGGGAACGTATGGGCGGTAACGCAATTTATGGCCCTGAAGTAAGAACCAGATGTCTGGTAAAGATTCAGGAATAGCTACCCCCAAGTGGAATGGGCCCGGAGCGAGAAGAGGGGCATTGGTGGGCGGGTTGTTGGTTTCACGGAGGATGGTAGATCAATAGACCAAATGGGGAAGGGGATAGTCATATGGAAGAGAAATTATACTGACTGAGATGGTGTATGTCTGATAACACAGAGGAGTCTTTGAGCATTAAGTTCTAATTATGTAGAATATCCATGTTGTTTGACTGTTTAGTGGAGTAGTGTAGTTATGTTTAGTAACATGCATAGTTAATGGTGTAGAATATACATGTGGGAGTACAGTTATGTAAGATATATAATAATATGTACTTATGTAATATAAGAATAGTATGTACATGCTTATATGCTAGTGGAAAATAATTTAATGTACTATATACATATGTAAATAGTACGTACTAAAATTGAAGAGGTTATTGAGGACGCATAAAATCAAGGAATAGTTTAATTAGAATGTCAGCTTTGGGTGCTGATGGTGGAATTTGCTTTCTTCCTTGATGCTTTGGGGAGAGTATGTTCTCCATTTTTGGCTTACAAGACCAGAGTAATAATTATACTACCTAAGCATTTTGAGATTTTTATGATTTTATTTTCTACGATACCAGCTAATGGTATTAAGACAAGGATAATAAGGAAGTATAGGATTGAGGCTAATTGTCCAATGATAATAAATGGATGTTCAACTGGTTGGCCTCCGATTCATGTCAGAGTAAAGAGGTCGGCTACTAGGATTCAAAATAGACATTGACTAATTGGACGAAATATTAGACTTCGTTGGGCGGATGTGTGCAGAAGTGGTAAGAGGATTAAAATAAGGATAGAGAGGATTAGGGCTAATACACCACCTAGTTTATTTGGAATAGAGCGTAGGATAGCGTAGGCGAAAAGGAAATACCACTCTGGTTTAATGTGGGGTGGTGTATTTAGTGGGTTTGCTGGGGTATAGTTGTCTGGGTCTCCTAGTATGTCTGGTGAGAATAAGACTAGGATTATTAGGAATAAGAATATAACAATAAAGCCTAGGATATCTTTAATAGTGTAGTAAGGATGAAATGGAATTTTGTCTGCGTTTGAGTTTAATCCTGTAGGGTTGTTTGACCCTGTTTCGTGTAGGAATAAAAGGTGAACAATTACTAAGGCAGTAATGATAAATGGGAGAATAAAGTGGAATGCGAAGAAGCGTGTTAAGGTAGCTTTGTCTACTGAAAACCCCCCTCAGATTCATTCTACTAGGGAAGTCCCCACATATGGAATAGCTGATAAAAGGTTGGTAATGACTGTGGCTCCTCAGAATGATATTTGTCCCCATGGAAGAACATATCCTATGAATGCTGTTGCTATTACAGTGAATAATAAGATAACGCCAATATTTCATGTTTCTAGGTAATTGTATGATCCGTAGTATATCCCTCGGCCTACATGAAGGAAAAGACAAATGAAAAATATGGATGCTCCGTTGGCATGTAGGTATCGAATAATTCAGCCATAGTTGACGTCTCGGCAAATATGGGTTACTGATGAGAACGCTGTTAGGGTGTCTGAGGTATAGTGTATGGCTAGAAATAAGCCTGTTAGGATTTGAAGGCCTAAGCAGACTCCTAATAAAGATCCAAAGTTTCACCAAACAGAAATGTTTGAAGGTGCTGGGAGATCGATTAGTGAGTGATTGATAATTTTTAGTAGTGGGTGGGATTTTCGTATGTTGATCATTAAAGTTTCTATAGTTGAATTACAACGATGATTTTTCATGTCATTAGTCTTAGTTAAGTGCTATGTAGAAATTATGACAAATTATGTATTTATTTTTAGTGTAGCCTATGTAATAGGGTTTGTTGGATTGGCTATTAAGCCATCTCCTATTTATGGAGGTTTGGGGCTGATTTTTAGTGGCTGTGTAGGATGTGGTTTGGTATTAAATTCTGGTGGTCGGTTTTTAGGTTTAATGGTATTCTTAATTTATTTGGGTGGTATATTAGTAGTTTTTGGGTATACTACAGCCATAGCTTCTGAAGAGTATCCTGAGACATGGGGTTCTAATTGGTTAGTTTTTAGTGGAATTGTGTTAGGAGTTTTAATGGAGTTAGGTCTAATGTTATGGTTTGGGGGTGTAGAAAGTGTTGAGCTAGTTGTTGAGTTTAATAATATGGAAGACTGGGTTACTTTTGAGGGTGAGGAGATTGGTTTGGTAGGGGAAGATGGGGTGGGGGTATCAGCTATGTACAGTTGTGCTGGTTGAATGGTAGTAGTAGCTGGTTGATCTCTTTTTGTTAGTATTTTTATTATTATTGAAATCACCCGTGGGAACTAGATGCTTGTAAAAGTATAACTAATGTGATAGTGATAAAGAATGAAATAAAGTAAAGTTTAATTAGGCTTTTTTGATTAGTAATTTTTACAGAGGCTAAAATATTGTAATGGGCAATTGTTTTTGGGATTGCTTTTTCTAATCAGATTAAGTCTATAAGGTTTGAAGCAATATTTTGGTTAAATTTAAGATTTTTATCTGGTAATAATCGGTGTAAGGTAGAGGGAAAAAAACCTAATAGGGAGGAGAAGTGATGTGTTGATGATGAGTATTTAGTTGTTAAGAAAAATGTAAAATTATTAAGTTCTATAGCGATTGTAAAGCCTAGAATAGTAACTAGTAGGGCTGTTAGTTTTAAATATAGGGGTATAGTTATAACAGGGTTGTTTATAGGTGGAATAAGTTTGGAAATTAAGAAGCCGCTAAAGATGCTACCAAGGGCAAGTCGGTTGATAGCTTTTTTTAATTGTGGGTTGCTTTCGTTAATAGAAATGACTGGAGGGAATCGGGGTTTAGATATGACTACAAAAAAGATAATACGTGTGCTGTAGACAGCTGTTAGAGATGTTGCGATAAGTGTAATAATAAGGGCTCAGGCGTTGGTATAAGACGTGTTTATGGCTTCAATGATTAGGTCTTTTGAGTAGAAGCCTGTAAGGAATGGGGTTCCTGTTAGTGCTAAACTTCCGATTGTTAAGCAAGAAGAAGTAAATGGTATTGGTTTGGCTAGACCCCCCATTTTTCGAATATCTTGTTCGTCATTTAAGCTATGGATGATGGAGCCAGAACACATAAATAATATTGCTTTAAAAAAGGCGTGAGTGCAAATATGGAGGAATGCTAGGTAAGGTTGATTAATGCCTAGGGTGACTATTATTAATCCTAATTGGCTTGATGTAGAGAAGGCTACAATTTTTTTGATGTCATTTTGTGTTAAGGCGCAAATAGCTGTGAATAGTGTTGTAAGGGCTCCTAGGCAAAGTATTAGGGTTAAGATTGTTTGATTGTTGTTAGTTAGTGGAGAAAATCGAATTATTAGGAAGATTCCTGCAACAACTATTGTGCTTGAGTGAAGTAAAGCGGAGACTGGAGTAGGCCCTTCTATTGCTGATGGTAATCAAGGATGAAGACCAAATTGAGCTGATTTTCCAGTTGCTGCTAGTAGTAGGCCTAATAAAGGTAGGGTATTGCTAGGGTTGGTAGAAGTAGCAAAAATTTGTTGGAGTTCTCATGAGTTAAGGTTAGTACAGAATCAAATTATAGTCAGGATAAAGCCAATATCACCAATTCGATTGTATAGAATAGCTTGCAAAGCTGCTGTATTTGCATCGGTGCGCCCAAACCACCAGCCGATTAATAGGAATGACATAATTCCTACTCCTTCTCAGCCGATAAATAGTTGGAATAAGTTGTTAGCTGATACTAAAATGATTATAGTTATAAGAAATATAAGAAGGTATTTTATGAATCGGTCTAAATTAGGGTCTGAATGTATGTATCATAGGGAAAACTCTATAATTGATCATGTGACGAATAGGGCGATAGGGATAAAGAGGATAGAGAAGAAGTCAAATTTGAAGCTTATAGTAAGTTTAATTGAGTTTAGTGTTGTTCAATGTCAATTAGAGATTATGAATTCGTTATTAATAAGAAGAAATGATATTAGCGGAATTAAACTTGTTAGAAATGACAATTTGATAGAGTTAATTACGTATTTAGGTAGGTCAGTTGGTTTAATTATTTTGGTAAATGATAATAATAATGGAAATATTAGGGTTAATAGGATGAAAAAATTTAATGAGTGTGGTATATTAATTACTTTCATTTGGAGTTGCACCAATTTTTTGGTTCCTAAGACCAACGGATTACTACTATCCTATGGAAGTTAAGAAAGCCGTATATTTAATTTACGGTAGCATGAGTTAGCAGTTCTTGCATTCTTTCTTGGTAAATAAGAAGTTAATACTTCTATCTTTAGATTCACAGTCTAATGTTTTTTAAACTATATTTACAATATGGAAACCCTAGAATAAGTTTTGGGTTCATTGATAAGAGGATTGTTGGTAAGATATGAAGAGTTATAATTGTTGACTCTCGTGTGTGGGAAGGTAAAATATTTTTTGTGTGGTGAGTAGCTTTTCCTCGTTGGGCTGAAATTAGTATATATAAAGAGTATAGGGCTGTAATTAAGATATTTATTCCCATTAATATAATGGTGGAGTTGGCTCATGAGAATGAGGATGTAATAATAACTAGTTCACCAATTAAGTTGATTGATGGTGGAAGAGCAAGATTAGCTAGACTTCCTAGTATTCACCATGTGCCTATTAGGGGTAAAATTGTTTGTATGCCTCGGGCTAAAATTATAGTTCGGCTGTGGACTCGTTCATAGTTAGTATTAGCTAGACAAAATAATAGAGAAGAAGTTAATCCATGTGCGACTATTAGTGCTGTGGCGCCTATATAGCTCCATGGTGTTTGAATTATTACTGCTACAATTACTAGTGCTATATGGCTGACTGAAGAGTAAGCGATGAGGGATTTTAGATCAGTTTGTCGTAAGCAGATTGAGCTTGTTATAATTATTCCTCATAGGGATAACAGGATAAATGGATAAGCTATAGTTTTGTTAATAGGGTCGAGTAAAATAGAAATTCGTATTATTCCATAACCCCCTAGTTTTAGTAAGATTGCAGCTAGGATTATTGAACCAGCAATTGGAGCCTCTACATGGGCTTTTGGGAGTCAGAGATGAACGCCATATAGTGGTATTTTAACTATAAATGCCATTATAAAGGCAAGTCATATAATATGGTTAGATCAAGAGGAGGGGTTTGTTGGTTGTTGAATATTGAGGACAATGAAATTTATAGTTCCTATGAGATTATGGGAGTGGATTAGGGCAATTAGAAGTGGGATTGAACCAATTAGAGTGTAGAATAGGAAGTAAAGTCCGGCGTTTAGACGTTCTGTTTGATTTCCTCACCGGGTAATAATAATTAATGTTGGGATTAATGTTGCTTCAAATAAAATGTAAAATAAAATAAGTTCTGTTGCTGTAAATGTTATGATTAAGAGGATTTGTAGAGTTAATAATAAGGAAATATAGATTTTTTTATATATTAGAGGTTCTTTTTTTAGATGATTTTGGCTGGCTAATAGTATTAATGGAAGAAGTCATGTTGTTAAGATGACTAGCGGTGAAGATAGGGGGTCTGAGAAAAAAACTTCTGAAAAATTAGAGCTGGTGTCGTTGTATTGGTTGAGTGTAAAAAGTGTAATGAGACTAATTATGAAGCTGTGGGAGGTAGTATTAATTCAAATTATATTATTTTTTGAAAATCAGGTTAGCGGTAGAATTATAATTGAAGGAATTACAATTTTTAGCATTGTAGAAGGTTAAGATTTTGGACATAGTCGGTTCCGTAGGAATTTGAGACTATAACAAGTAGAGCTAACCCCACAGCTGCCTCACAAGCTGCAAACACTAAAATAATAATTGGAATAATGAAGGCGAGTGGGAATTGGGAGTTTAATGAGATTAATGAGCTTATTAGGAAAAGTGAAAGTATTATACCCTCTAAGCACAGGAGTGTAGATATTAAATGAGAGCGGAATAAAAGTGTTCCTAGTAAGGCTAAGGAAAATGCTAAGAGAAGATTGAGGAATACTGGGGACATTTGGTATACATGGGTAATAATCCATGATTTAATGAGTCGAAATCATTTGTTTTAGTTAAACTAATTACCATTTTATTCTATTCATTCGAGTCCTTTGTTTAATCACTCATATAAAAGCCCTAGGATAAGAATAATGATCAAGATTAAGGCTATAACCAGGGTTGTTATTAAATTAGTAGATTGCGATGCTCATGGGAGGGGGAGAAGAAGAGCAATTTCTAAGTCAAATAGAAGAAATGTAATTGCAATTAGGAAAAATTTTATTGAGAATGGTAGGCGAGCTGATCCTATTGGATCAAACCCACATTCATATGGCCCTGCTTTTTCTGAATAAATGTTAAGTTGAGGTAATCAAAAAGCTACAATTACTAAAATGGAGGCTAGAATAATGTTAGTTATAAGTGCTACAATAAGGTTTATTATTCTTTTCTGGATTATACCAGAACTGTCTGATTGGAGGTCAGATGTACTAATTAATACTAAAAGAATATGATCCTCATCAATAAATAGAGACATATAGGAATAGTCATACCACGTCTACAAAATGTCAGTATCATGCTGCGGCTTCGAAGCCGAAGTGATGTTTAGAAGTGAAGTGGTAATTTAATTGTCGTAGAAGACACACTAGGAGGAATGTTGAGCCAATAATTACGTGGAGTCCGTGGAAGCCTGTGGCTATGAAGAAAGTTGAGCCATAAATGCCATCTGAAATAGTAAATGGTGTTTCAAAGTATTCTGATGCTTGAAGAATAGTGAAGTAAAGACCTAGTAAAATAGTAATAAGGAGAGCTTGATTCATATGTAATCGTTTTCCTTCTATTAGACTATGGTGAGCTCAAGTGATGGACACTCCTGAAGCAAGTAGGACAGCTGTATTTAGAAGGGGAACTTCAAGAGGATTTAAGGGGTTGATGCCTGTTGGGGGTCAGCAACCTCCGAGTTCGGGTGTTGGGGCTAGGCTAGAGTGATAGAAAGCTCAGAAGAAACCTGCGAAGAAAAAAACCTCTGAGATAATAAATAAGATTATCCCGTAGCGTAGGCCTTTTTGGACCACAGGTGTATGATGACCTTGAAAAGTTCCTTCACGAATTACATCTCGTCATCATTGGATTATAGTCAGTAAGATTGTAGCTAGACCTATAAACAATAGTGTTATTGAGTTAAAGTGGAACCATATTACTAACCCAGAGGTTAATAGGAAAGCTGAAAAGGCCCCTGTTAATGGCCATGGGCTTGGATTAACTATGTGGAAGGCGTGAGTTTGGTGGGTCATTAGGTATTATCGTGTAGATAGAGGCTTACTAGAAGGGTGAAGACGTAGGCTTGAATTAGTGCTACGGCAAATTCTAGAATAGTTAATAAAGTTAAAATTAAGAATGTAATTAAGGCTACGGGGATATTAATTGATAGTAGAGCCAGGGTTGCTCCCCCAATAAGATGAATGAGTAGGTGACCAGCTGTAATATTAGCAGTTAATCGAACTGCTAAGGCCATTGGTTGAATAAATAAACTGATTGTTTCGATAATAATTAATATAGGGATTAAGGGGATAGGCGTTCCTTGGGGAAGGAAATGGGCTAAAGCAGATTTTGTTTTATTACGAAATCCTAGAATTACTGCTCCGGCTCAAAGGGGGATTGCTATTCCTAGGTTTATTGATAGTTGGGTTGTAGGAGTAAAGGTATGTGGTAGAAGGCCTAAAAGGTTAGTTGAGCCAATAAAAATAATTAGTGAAATAAGTAGTAGGGTTCATGAACGTCCTTTTTGTGAGTGAATTGACATCATTTGCTTAGTAATTAGTTGAATAATTCATTGTTGGAGTGCTACTAATCGGTTATTAAAAATACGATTAGAGTGTGAAAACATAATAGTTGGGAGTATAATAATGGCAATGACAATAGGGATTCCTATTAATGTAGGGGTAGAGAAAGAGGCGAATAAATTTTCGTTCATTTTAATTCTCAGGGGTTAGGTTTTTTTGTTATGCTAATTGCTTTAGAAAGAGGTGGTATGTAGAAGTTAAACTTTGAGAATTTTAGTTGAAAAATAATAAATAGGGTAATTAAGGAGAATAAGATTATGTTGAATCATGTTGATGTATCTAGTTGTGGCATCTATCAATGTGGGGAAAGTTATTCCCTATCTTTAACTTAAAAGGTTAACGCTGAAAGCTTCACAATGATTAAGTTATTGATATAGATCAATTTTCAAAGTGTTTTAGCGGAACTATTTCTAGGACAATTGGTATAAAGCTGTGGTTAGATCCACAGATTTCTGAACATTGTCCATAGAATAAACCTGGGCGAGTTGATGTTAAAGTAGCCTGATTTAATCGTCCCGGAATGGCATCGGTTTTTAATCCCAGTGAAGGTACTGCCCATGAGTGAAGAACATCTTCTGAGGAGATTAATATACGAATAGGTAGTTCTATAGGTAGTACTACTCGGTTATCAACTTCTAAAAGTCGAAGTTCTCCTGGTTTTAGTTCGGATGTTGGAATTATATATGAATCAAAATTTAAGTCTTCATAATCTGTGTACTCATAACTTCAGTATCATTGGTGTCCTAAAGTTTTTACAGTTAGAACGGGGTTGTTAATTTCGTCTATTAAGTATAGGATTCGTAGGGATGGTAGAGCAATTAATACAAGAATTACGGCTGGTAGAATTGTTCAAATAGTTTCTACTTCTTGAGCGTCTATAGTGCTTGTATGAGTAAGGTTGGTAGTTAATATTAAGGAAATAATATAAAGAACTAATGAGCTAATTAAGAATACAATTATTAATGTATGGTCATGAAAGTGTATTAGCTCTTCTATAATCGGAGAAGTAGCATCCTGAAGACCATATTGGAACGGGTAAGCCATAAAAGATATATAGGTTATTAGCCTATAATTTAACTTTGACAAAGTTATGTAATTAATTTACTAATATCTTACAAGAAAGACATAGAGGTTATGATGTTGGCTTGAAACCAATTTTAGGGGGTTCGATTCCTTCCTTTCTTAGTTTACTTTTACGTAAACGGGTTCTTCGAATGTATGGTATGGGGGAGGACATCCGTGAAGTCATTCCAGGTTTGTTGTGGTCAATTCAACTGATTCAACTTCTCGTTTTGATGCTAGGGCTTCTCAAATAATGAATACTATAATTAGAACGGCTGTTAGAGAAATAAATGATCCCATAGATGAAACAATATTTCATGTAGTATAGGCATCTGGATAATCAGAATAACGTCGTGGTATTCCTGAAAGACCTAAGAAATGTTGGGGAAAGAATGTTATATTTACTCCAACAAATATTGTAGCAAAATGAATTTTGGCTCAAGTATCATTTAGTGAATAACCTGTGAATAGTGGGAATCAGTGGATAAAACCAGCTATAATAGCAAAAACAGCACCTATGGACAAGACATAGTGGAAATGAGCAACTACATAGTATGTATCGTGAAGAACAATGTCTAGAGATGAGTTAGAAAGTACAATTCCTGTGAGTCCTCCAATAGTGAAAAGGAAAATAAACCCCAGAGCTCATAATATAGCTGGGGATCATTTAATATTACCTCCGTGTAGAGTAGCTAATCAACTAAAAACTTTAACGCCGGTTGGAATGGCAATAATTATTGTAGCTGAAGTGAAGTATGCTCGGGTGTCAACATCAAGTCCTACCGTGAACATATGGTGAGCTCATACAATAAACCCTAGGAATCCAATGGATATTATTGCTCAAACTATTCCTATGTAACCAAAAGGTTCTTTTTTACCAGAATAATAGGTAACGATATGAGAAATAATCCCAAATCCAGGAAGGATTAAAATATAAACTTCTGGGTGTCCAAAGAATCAAAATAAGTGTTGGTAAAGAATAGGATCACCTCCACCTGCTGGGTCAAAGAAGGTTGTATTTAAATTTCGGTCTGTAAGTAGTATAGTAATTCCTGCTGCTAGAACTGGAAGAGATAAGAGAAGAAGAACTGCTGTGATAAGAACTGATCACACAAATAATGGGGTCTGATATTGTGAAATTGCTGGTGGTTTTATATTAATAATTGTAGTAATGAAGTTAATTGCACCTAAAATTGAGGATACTCCTGCTAAGTGTAGTGAAAAAATTGTTAGGTCTACGGAAGCTCCAGCATGGGCAAGATTACCGGCTAGTGGTGGATACACTGTTCACCCAGTTCCAGCTCCGGCTTCTACTATTGAAGAGGCTAAGAGTAGTAGGAATGATGGCGGAAGTAGTCAGAAACTTATATTATTTATTCGTGGGAAGGCTATATCAGGAGCACCAATTATTAGTGGAACAAGTCAGTTTCCAAACCCCCCAATTATTATAGGTATAACTATGAAGAAAATTATGATGAATGCATGGGCTGTGACTACTACATTATAAATTTGGTCATCTCCAAGGAGAGCCCCTGGTTGGCCAAGTTCTGCTCGAATAAGGATACTTAGGGCAGTTCCTACTATCCCTGCTCAAGCACCAAATATAAGGTAAAGGGTACCGATATCTTTGTGATTTGTTGAGAATAATCAACGAGTTACGAACATAGGTAGAATGGCTGAGTAGAGCATTAGACTGTAAATCTAAAAACAGAGAATTATTTCTCTTTCTACCAGGGTCTTGAGGTGATTTTTCATGTTGAATTGCAAATTCAAAGGAGCAGCTTGCTGCTGCCGGGGCCTCTTCTCCCGCCTTTTTTTTCTTGAGGCGGGAGAAGTAGATTGAAGCCAGTTGTTTAGGGTATTTAGCTGTTAACTAAATTTTCGTGGGGTTGGATCCCACCGGTCTAGAAGGATTTAGCTTAATAAAAGTATTTGATTTGCGTTCAGAAGATGCAAGATAGGCTCTTGTAATCCTTATGCAGAAGTTAAATGGTCTAATTTACTTAGGGCTTTGAAGGCCCTTGGACTGTTATTTATCCTAAACTTCTAATATAATACGTTAATGACAGGGGATAGTGGAAGAGCTAGAGAAGAGATAATAATTAGTGGGGATAAAAATATGTTGTTTTTGTTATTGAGTTGGTGAATGTTAGTTTTTATGTTGTTTGTTGAGGGAAATATGGTTATGGATGATGCATAAATTAGTCGTGTGTAGAAATACAGGTTAAGTAGGGCTACTATTGTTATTGATAGGGCTATGAAGATGCAGTTATTTTTTGTTAACTCAATAATGATTATTCACTTTGGTAGGAATCCTGTAAGAGGGGGTAATCCCCCTAGTGATAGTAAGATAATTAGTGTTGTGGAAACTATTAGTGGGGATTTATTTCATATTTTTGTTAGTGAAGCAATTGAAGTTGAATGATTAATGTAAATTGTGATAAATATGGAGGTGGTGAGGAATATATAGATAAGTAAGTTTAATAGTATTATGGATGGGTTATATACAGTTACTGCTACTATCCACCCTATGTGGGCGATAGAAGAATAGGCTAAGATTTTTCGTAATTGAGTTTGGTTAAGTCCTCCCCACCCCCCAATAAATACGGATATAATAGCTGAGAGTGGTACAATAGTTGAGTTAATTGAATAGGCAATTTGAAATAGGATTGCTAATGGGGCAATTTTTTGTCATGTTAGAAGGAGGAGACCACTTAGAATTGGGATGCCTTGTGTAACCTCGGGGACTCAGAAATGGAAGGGAGCTAGACCAAGTTTTATTATTAGCGCTAAGAGGACTAAGGTAAAAATATAATATTCCGTGTTATAATGAAATTCTCATGAATTTAGGTTATTATAGTTTAGAATAATAGCTAGAAGGAAAATTATTGAGGCAGTTGCTTGGGTTAGGAAATATTTAGTTGCGGCTTCTGTAGATCGTGGGTTAGAATTATATATTAGTGCGGGAATAATTGCAAGTATACTTATTTCTAGACCAGCTCATATTAGAATTAAGTGTGAACTAAGGATGGTAATTATAGATCCGAGGAAGATTGTGAGTAAGATAATGATGAGTGCTAGTACATTAATTAGTACGGGAAGGATTGAGACCAACATTTTCGGGGTATGGGCCCGATAGCTTAATTTAGCTGACCTTACTTGATAGGACCTTGTGTAATGGTAGCACGGAGATTTTTGAAGTCTTAGGTTTAGGTTCAAGTCCTAAAGTTCTAGAAACAAGAGGATTTTCACCTCTATTTTTTACTCTATCAAAGTAACTCTATTATCAGACATATTTCTATATGTATGGGGGTACACTTGCTAAAATAATTGGTAGGGAGATATGTCATATGCAGAATGCTAGTGTTAGTGGAAGGAAGTTCTTTCAGAGTAAATGTATTAATTGGTCATAGCGGAATCGAGGGTATGATGCTCGGACTCATAAAAACAGTGTTGTAAGTAATAGTGTTTTTGTTATGAAGTTTAGTGTAAATAGTTCTGGTAATATAGGTAGGATAAGAGGACTAAGGAAAATAATAGTTGATAAAGCATTTATTAGAATAATATTTATATACTCGGCTATAAAGAATAGTGCGAATGGACCTGCGGCGTATTCTACATTAAAACCTGAGACTAGTTCTGATTCTCCTTCGGTTAAGTCAAATGGAGCCCGGTTAGTTTCTGCTAGTGTAGATACAAATCATATGAATGCTAAGGGTCACGATGATAAAAGGAATCATGAGGCTTCTTGGGTTATAATTAATGATGATAAGGAAAATGATCCGCTTATTAGGAGGATTGATAGTAAAATGATAGCTAGTGTTACTTCATAGGAGATTGTTTGGGCTACTGCTCGTAATGCTCCAATTAGAGCATACTTAGAGTTTGAGGCTCAGCCTGATCATAGAATTGAATACACGGCTAAGCTTGAGGTGGCTAAAATGAATAAGGCTCCTAGATTTAGGTTAGCTAATGGAAATGGTATGGGAAGTGGAATTCAGAGTGAAAGTGCTAAGGTGAGAGCAAGGGTTGGAGCAATGATGAATAAGGATATTGATGAGAAGAGAGGGTGTAGTGGTTCTTTAATAAATAATTTTATTGCATCTGCGAATGGTTGAAGAACTCCATATGGCCCAACAATATTTGGGCCTTTGCGTAGTTGTATGTAACCTAGAATTTTTCGTTCTACTAGGGTAAGAAAAGCTATGGCGATTAAGATTGGGAGAAGTGTTAGTAGAACATTAAAGAATGGCACTTATTAGGGAGAGGAGTTGAACCTCTGATTGTAAGGTTTTAAATCTTATGCATTTACCGGGCTCTGCCACCCTAATTAACCCTTATCTTGGGTAGGGTATATGTACTTAAGTTTTGAATTAAGATAATTTCATTCATTAGTTTTAGGGCGCTTTAGATAAGTTGGCTCTATTTTTCTTGTCCTTTCGTACTGGGAAAAATAGTTAATAGATAGAAACCGACCTGGATTGCTCCGGTCTGAACTCAGATCACGTAGGACTTTAATCGTTGAACAAACGAACCATTAATAGCGGCTGCACCATTGGGATGTCCTGATCCAACATCGAGGTCGTAAACCCTATTGTCGATAGGGACTCTAGAATAGGATTGCGCTGTTATCCCTAGGGTAACTTGTTCCGTTGATCAAATAATATTTGGGTCAATAAGTAACGCATAGAACACTTTGACTTGTAAGTCTTGGTTTTGTTATTCGGAGGATTTTATTTTCTCCGAGGTCACCCCAACCGAAATTTTTAGTTCAAAATTCTATTTTTTGGACCATTAGGTAGAGTGTATAGGTAAAATGAACTATTAAATTAAAGCTCCATAGGGTCTTCTCGTCTTATTGTTTTATACCCGCCTCTTCACGGGTAGGTCAATTTCACTGATTGGGAATAAGAGACAGTTAAACCCTCGTTAAGCCATTCATACTAGTCCCTAATTAAGGAACAAATGATTATGCTACCTTTGCACGGTCAGGATACCGCGGCCGTTTAACTTTAGTCACTGGGCAGGCCGTGCCTCTAATACTTGTAATGCTAGAGGTGATGTTTTTGGTAAACAGGCGGGGTTTGTGTTTGCCGAGTTCCTTTTATTCCTTTTAATCTTTCCTTAACGCACTCCTGTGTTGGATTAACATTGAATTTGGTAGAGGGTTTATATTTGGTTTATTTCTACTGATTGTTAACTAACAATGGCTATCCGGGTTGTTATAAGCTTGTGCTAGGAGAAAATATTCTTGTTACTCATATTAACAGTATCTCATCTATAGTTTTATAGATTGACCCAATATGTTTCTAGGAATTCATTTTTATTTAGGGTATTAGGATAAATTTTATGTTGAGCTTGAACGCTTTCTTAATTGGTGGCTGCTTTTAGGCCAACTATGAATGTTTTCTATATTTATTCTCTAGTTAAGGTTGTACCCTTGATCTAAAGAGCTGTCCCTCTTTAGACTATGTTTTAAATTTACATTAAGTTTAAATTTCCTTTAGGTAAATTTAAAGTTGAACTGAAATTCATTTATTGGGTAACCAGCTATCACCAAGCTCGGTAGGCTTTTCACCTCTACCTAAAAATCTTCCCACTATTTTGCCACATAGATGGGTGCATTCAGAAAATTGTTCTTAGGTAGCTCGTTTGGTTTCGGGGTTCATAGCTAAAATTCTTTAAGTTATGGTTTTTCTAGTTAATTCATTATGCAAAAGGTATAAGGGTTAATCTTTGCTTTTTTGTACTTTTGTTTAATTCTTTCATCTTTCCCTTGCGGTACTACCTCTATAGCTCCAGGTAAAAATTTCTATCTCCTATACTTTAATTTTACTAAATGTTTTGTTTAAGTTAAATTTATAGTTTAGATTACATGTGTTTGGGCTAGAAATAGTTCAAAGTGTCCACTTGGTGGAATCCTCTGGGTGTAGGCCAGAAACTTTATATTAAGCTACACTATGATTTTTCCAAGCACACTTTCCAGTATGCTTACCTTGTTACGACTTATCTCCTCTAATATTTTTGTTGGGTTATTAAGAATGTGTCCAAGTTTATCTACTTGAGGAGAGCGACGGGCGGTGTGTGCATACTTCATTGCTTAGTTCAATTAAGCTCTCTATTCTTAATTTACTACTAAATCCTCCTTCACCTCTCAGTTTCATAAAAGGATCCGTGATTTTCTAAATTAGAAAATGTAGCCCATTACTTTCCACCTCATAGGCTACACCTTGACCTAACGTATTTACGATTATCATTGTGCTCACTATTGGACCTTGACAGGGTTCGCTGAAGATGGCGGTATATAGGCTGAATTAGCAAGGGGTGGTAAGGTATAGCGGGGTTCATCGATTATAGAACAGGCTCCTCTAGACAGGTATAAAGTACCGCCAAGTCCTTTGAGTTTTAAGCGGTGGCTAGTAGTTCTCTGGCGGGTGGTTTTGTTGGAAACCACTTAAGTTTACGGCTAAGCATAGTGGGGTATCTAATCCCAGTTTGGATCTTAGCTGTCGTACATCAGGTGTACTAGAATTACTTTCGTTACTGATTTTAGTAAATTCAATGAATTTTTACATATAAGAAAACTTTTAATCCTATTTTATATTTTTCCTGTTGTACGCTTTACGCCGACATAATCATTAGTTTGGGTCAATCGTATGACCGCGGTGGCTGGCACGAAATTTACCAACCCTAAAAGGTATAACTAAGTCAAACTTTCGTTCATAGCTTAATTTTTATCACTGCTGTTTCCCGTGGGGGCGTGGCTAGGCAAGGCGTCTTTAGCTACAATAAGTGTGCTTGATACCCTCTCCTTTTTATCAATTAAGATTTTTAGGGATTTTTTCACTGGTGCGGGGATTCTGGCATGTGTAAGTTTACCTATAACTAATAATAAGGCCAGGACCAAACCTTTATGTTCATGGGATTAGAGAATCCATCTAAGCATTTTCAGTGCTTTGCTTTACATTAAGCTACACTAAC